GGAGTTTGTGTTGTTTGTTTTGTTTCTTGCCTGTCGGGGTGCTAGGTGTGCTTGGTTGGGTTGGTGTTAGCGGGGTTAGACGTGGCGGGTGGCGGGGGGTAGGGTGGTTGTTTTGGTTGGGAGTAGGGAGTTAAATCGTTAGGGGAGGGAAAGAGGATGTGGCTGTAAATGTGTAAAAAATAAACAAAATAGTAAAACTTTAAAATGGATGAAGTATTGGATATTTGGGTGCGAAGAACAAACAGAGCAGCCAACGTTAAACAAACAAGTTGAATGGATATAAGCAGGTGAAATGAAAGCAGACAACAAACGTTGACGAACAAAACGTTCTTGAAATGAATCACAGTTCGAGGGCGACGTTTGTTTGTTCAAACGTTTGTTAAAAACAGAAAATTTGTCGAGAGCTCGAAAAGTTTTTATTCGGGATTTCCTAGCGTTATTTGATAATGATTGGGAATCCTGATGGTGTAACAAATTGATAAATTCATGTCCCTAAACCATTAAAAGAATAATACCTGTTAGTAGGGAGAGTGGTATAACCATTAACCAGTTGTCAGAAAAAGTGCATCAGTGCTGATATGATACCAGGGATACTTGACACCGTCTCATTACATCAACCCTTGAAGGTGAGAAATATACCGAAGTCCACCGGCACCCACGTCAACAGATTGTATTTACCCGCTGCACCGGAGGGCAGAGTGAAGTTACGAGAGAAAGAAGAAATACCAGAGGCGCTAGAATCACTGAGATGCTGCGATCACGAGGCAAGGAGTACATAAATAGCGAACCAAATGAGCCTGTGGAGGTAATAGTGTGGTGAGTCAACCAGTCCATGGTCCTGACCGAGGAACCAGAGGCGCAAAAGTGCAAGTAGTGCGAGGGGTGTAGGGGGAAAGAAAGATCCTGAAGCTGGTCGTGATAAACCTTACATACGTCGAGTTGGTGATTTCTCGTGAGAGGCACAATCAATAAATAACCCAGTACCTGAAACTAGCGCATCAAGCAGACTCTGTAATTAGGTACGTATGACCGCAGAACGTTAATACCTTCTGTTACGAGAAGCAAAACCGAGCCGTACCAGAGAGCTATCCGATAACACATAGCATGAGATAGAGCATTAATCCTATATTACAAGAAGCAAAACCGAGCTGTACCAGTCAACGATCCGATAGTACATAGCATGGGATAGAACATTAAGTCTCTAATCCTCAAGGAATTAATGTAGTATAAGGTAGAGCATTAAGTCTCCAGTCCTCAAGAAGTTAATGTGATGTATAAGGGACCATTATTTAATGCCCGATACACATAGACTATGTAAAACTTAAGCCCACAGTACTGTGGGGGGGTAGGGGGGGGTCCCATTACTATGTGGAGTTCTCATAGTTAAGGCATATAACGATGGTTTTTCAGGCCATAGATCTTGGATAGTTCCAAGTGAGAACTCTATGGCCTATTTTGTATTGCTTTTAGGGGTTGGTTTTGTTTTGGCAGCGCTTCTGGTAGCTTCTAATCCCTCTCCCTACTATGGTGTTGTGGGGTTAGTTTTTGGTTCTATTGTAGGGTGTGGGTGGTTGGTAAGTTTGGGGGTTTCTTTTATGTCTTTGGTGCTTTTTATGGTTTATTTAGGGGGGATGTTGGTGGTTTTTGTATACTCTGTTTCGTTGGCGGCGGACCCCTTTCCTCAGGTCTGGGGCGGTTGGCGTGTTGTGGGGTATGCTTTTGGGCTTGCTCTAGGTGTATCTGTGGGGTTTGCTGTCTGTGGGTGGGGGAGTGGAGGGTTTGGGGTGGATGTTGTTGATAGTGTTGGGATGTTCTTTGTTCGGTTGGATTTTGGTGGGGTAGCTTTATTCTACTCCTGTGGGGTGGGGATATTCTTGGTGGCTGGTTGGGGGTTGCTGTTAACCCTGTTTGTTGTACTAGAGCTTGTGCGGGGCCTATCTCGTGGGGCTATTCGGGCGGTTTAAGTCAGAAGATAGTTTAATGAAAAATACCAGCTTTGGGAGTTGGTGATAGGGGTTTAGCCCCCTTTTTCTGATCTAACTCTAAGAAGGGATGAATCTTCGCTCTTTGGTTTACAAGACCAATGTTTTTTGTAAACTATTAGAGTTTAGTTAAGGATTTTATTTTCTAGGGAGGAGGTGAGGGGGAAGAGGACTAGGATGATAGTGAAGTAGGTTAGTGAGGCTAGCTGCCCAATAATAATAAATGGGTGCTCTACTGGTTGGCTTCCCACTCATGTTAGGATAAATAGGTTGGCGGTAAGTGTTCAGAATAGGAGTTGGGAGGCGGGCCGGAAGGCTATGGTGCGCTGTTTGGATTTATGTAGGAAGGGGCTTAGGAACAGGATTAGTACGGAGGCAGCTAGGGCTAGGACTCCGCCTAGTTTGTTGGGGATTGATCGTAGGATTGCGTATGCAAATAGGAAGTATCATTCGGGTTTAATATGTGGGGGGGTTGTTAGGGGATTTGCTGGGGTGAAGTTTTCGGGGTCCCCTAGTAGGTTGGGTGAGAATAGGGCAAGGGTGGTGAGTAAGAGGAGTATAATGGCGAATCCTAGTAGGTCTTTTAGGGAGAAGTAGGGGTGGAATGGGATTTTGTCGCAGTTTGATGGGATGCCTAGGGGGTTGTTTGATCCTGACTCGTGGAGGAAGGTTAGGTGGATGATAACTAGGCTGGTGATTATGAATGGTAGGAGGAAGTGTAGGGCGAAGAATCGTGTTAGGGTGGGGTTATCTACGGAGAATCCACCTCAGGCCCATTCAACTAGTGTTTGTCCGATGTATGGGATGGCAGAGAATAGGTTTGTGATGACTGTAGCCCCTCAGAATGATATTTGGCCTCATGGTAGGACGTAGCCGACAAAAGCAGTTGCTATGAGGGTAAGTAGGAGGATAATTCCCGTGTTTCAGGTTTCTTTGTATAGGTATGAGCCATAGTAGAAGCCTCGTGCGATATGGAGGTAGATACAGATAAAGAAGAGTGAGGCTCCATTTGCATGTAGGTTGCGGATTAGTCATCCGTACTGTACATTTCGGCATGTGTTAGCTACGGATGAGAAGGCTAGGGAGGTGTCTGCAGTGTAGTGGGCAGCTAGGAGTAGGCCGGTTAGGATTTGGATTGTTAGGCAGATTCCTAGAAGGGACCCGAAGTTTCATCAGGCAGAGATGTTTGAGGGGGTTGGTAGGTCAATTAGGGAGCTGTTTACTATTTTTAGTAGGGGGTGGGATTTTCGTGGGTTGGGGGCCATTAGGGTTGGGTTTATAGGAGTAGTAGGGCGATTAGGATGGATAGTGCGGAGGATCCTAGGTATGCTTTGATTAGCCCCTTGTGTAGTGTAGTTGAGGTTTTAGCTGCTATAGCCTGTAGGTTGGCGAGCCCTTCTGGCCCTATTTTTTTGTACCACGATAGGTCAATTAGGTGGTTGGCGATCTTTTGTCCAGTGTTTAGTAGTGCTGTAGAGCTTGGGCGATGGGTTAGGAGGTTGAAGTATCCTAGTGTGGAGGAGAAGTTTAGGTAGTGGTTTTGTTTGGGTCGGGTTGTAGTGTGGGTTGAAGTTGTAAGCTCTAGGGCCAGGAAGATACCTAGGGTTGTTGCTACAATGGCTGCAGTTTTTGTTAGGGGGGGTATTGTTATCGGTGGGGTTTGTGCTGGGGTTATATAGGATGTGATGATTAGGCCGGCGGTAATGCTTCCGATGGCTAGGCGGGTAATTGGGTTTGTGATTTGTGGGCTGTTTTCGTTTATTGGGGTGATTGTTGGTATACGGGTAGATTCTGTTTGCACTAGGAGGGTTATTCGTAGGCTGTATGTGGCGGTGAAGGTTGTGGCTAGGAGAGTGAGGAGTAATGCCCAGGTATTTAGGTAGGAGGTGTTTAGGTTTTCAATGATAAGGTCTTTTGAGAAGAATCCTGCTAGGAATGGGGTTCCTATTAGTGCGAGGTTTCCGATTGTTAGGCATGAGGTGGTTGTTGGGAGTGTTTTTTGTAGGCCTCCTATCTTTCGGATATCCTGTTCTCCATTTAGACTATGGATGATTGATCCTGAGCATAGGAATAGTATGGCTTTGAAGAAGGCGTGGGTTGAGATGTGGAGGAAGGCTAGTTGTGGGAGGTTAAGTCCGATGGTGACTATTATTAGTCCTAGTTGACTTGATGTGGAGAAGGCGATAATTTTTTTGATATCGTTTTGTGTAAGGGCACAGATAGCGGCGAATAGTGTGGATATGGCCCCTAGGCATAGGCATAGGGTAAGGGCGGTTTTGTTGGTGGTAAGTAGTGGGTGGGTGCGGATGAGTAGGAAGATTCCGGCTACCACTATCGTGCTCGAGTGGAGTAGGGCGGAGACTGGGGTGGGGCCCTCTATGGCGGCTGGTAGTCAGGGGTGGAGGCCGAATTGTGCTGATTTTCCTGTAGCAGCTAGGATAAGGCCTAGGAGGGGAAGCGTTGGGGTTTCTGTGGGTGGGAATAGTTGTATCTCTCAGGAGTTTGTGGTAGAGGCAAGTCATGCTATACTTAGGATGAGTCCAATGTCTCCGATTCGGTTATAAAGTACAGCCTGTAAGGCTGCTGTGTTGGCTTCTATTCGTCCGTGCCATCAGCTGATTAGTAGGAAGGATATGATGCCCACTCCTTCTCAGCCGATGAAGAGTAGGAAGATATTGTTGGCGAGGGTAAGTGTTAGTATTGCAATTAGGAAGGTTGTTAGGTAGGAGAAGAATTTTGTGATGTGTGGGTCTGATGCTATATAGGATATTGCAAATTGTAGGATGGATCATGTTACAAATAGGGCGATGGGGAAGAATAGTATTGAGTACTGGTCTATTTTTAGACTAATGGGAATTTTAAAGTTTATGGTGAATTTTCACTCTCAGTATGAGGTGATGCTATCTAGCCCCGATTGTATAAAGATTGTTGTGGGTACTAGGCTGGTTAGGAAGGCGGCCTTGGTGGTAAGGGTAATGGTCTTGGGGGAGTTTTGAAGGTTTTTTGAGAGGAGTGGGAGGAGTGTGGGGGTTAGGACGATAGTTAGTGTTAGAGTTATGAGGGTGGTTAGAAGTAGGGCTGTTTCCACTACTTTTACTTGGATTTGCACCAAGATGGATGGTTCCTAAGACCAGTGGATTGACTTTTATCCTTTAAAAGTAAGGGGACTGAGGTTTTATACTCAGGTGCAAGAGTTAGCAGTTCTTGTTGGTTGGGCCTCCCCTCGGCAGGTAAGAAGGGTTTAACTTCTATTTTTAGGATCACAGTCTAATGTTTGGTTTAAACTATACTTGCATGAGAGGGGTCCGGAGATTAGCTCGGGTTTTAGGATTAGGAGGAGTATGGGGATGAGGTGTAGGGCTATCAGTAGATGCTCTCGTGTGGTTGAGTTTTGGAGTGCTGTGATGTGTGGGGGAAGGGTTCCTCGTTGGGTTGTTGTTAGTATAAATAGGGTGTATGAGGCGGTTAGTAGGGTAGCGGTTCCGGTTAGGATAATAGTGGGGGGAGATCAGTTGAACAGTGAGATTATGATGTTTAGCTCTGCTATTAGGTTTGTGGTGGGGGGTAGGGCTATATTTGTTAGGTTGGCTAGTAGCCATCAGGTGGCTATTAGGGGGAGGAGGGGCTGTAGTCCTTGGGTTAGTAGGAGGATTCGGCTGTGTGTGCGCTCATAGTTTGTGTTGGCTAGACAGAATAGTATTGAGGAGGTTAGGCCGTGGGAGATTATGAGGATTATAGCTCCGGAGAAGGATCAGTGTGTTTGGATTATGCATGCTGCGATGACTAGGCCTATGTGGCTTACGGAGGAGTAGGCAATGAGTGATTTTAGGTCGATTTGACGGAGGCATATTGAGCTGGTTATGAGTGCGCCTCATAGGGCCAGGGTAATGAATGGGTAGTGTAGGAGGTTGTCTGGGGAGGAGTTTGTTAGGAGGGTGATGCGTATGATGCCGTATCCTCCTAGTTTAAGGAGTAGGGCAGCAAGTAGTATGGACCCTGCGATTGGGGCTTCTACGTGGGCTTTGGGGAGTCATAGGTGGAGGCCGTATAGTGGTGCTTTTACTATAAAGGCTATGAGTAGGGCTATATCTAGTAGGAGGTTGGATCAGTAGTTGGTTGGGGTTAGTGGGAGGGGGTGGGGGGAGAGTTTTAGGGTGAGGAGGTGTAGGGTGCCTGTTTGTGAGTGTAGGTATAGGATAGCAATTAGTAGTGGGAGGGAGCTGATGAGCGTGTAGAAGAGGAAGTAAATGCCTGCGCTTAGGCGCTCTGGTTGACTTCCTCATCGTGTAATTAGGATTAGCGTTGGGATGAGGGTTGCCTCAAAGGAGATATAGAATATTATGAGCTCTGTGGCTGAGAAGGCTAGGATAATAAGGGGTTGCACTGCAATTAGGGTTACTGTGAATATTCGTTTGCGTGTGAGGGGCTCGTGTTGTAGGTGGTTTTGGCTTGCTAGAATTATAAGTGGTACGAGTCAGCAGGATAGGACTAGTAGGGGTGAGGATGTTTGATCGATACCTACTCATTGGTTAAGGTTTTTGTATGGGTGATATGAGGGGGTTAGTCACTGTAGGCTTAGGGCAGCAATTAATAGGCTATGTATTGTGGTATTAGCTCATATTAGTTTGGGGGGTGATAGGAGGGTTACTGGGAGAAGTATTGTTGTTGGTAGAATGATTTTTAGCATTGTAGAAGGTTCAAGTTTTGTAGGTGGTCGGAGCCGTGCGTTCGTGTGGAGGCTACTAGTATTGCTAGTCCTGTGCCTGCCTCACATGCGGAGAATGTTAGTATGAGGATTGGTATGAGGGCGGATGATGGTGATTGGTTTTCGATTGGTCATGTTGATAGGGCGATGTATATTGATAGTATTATGCTTTCTAGGCATAGTAGGGCGGAGATAAGGTGTGCTCGGTGGAAGGCTAATCCTAGGCTACTTAGGGTAAAGGCTGAGTAGAAGCTTAGGTGAAGGAGGGGCATGGAGAAAGTCATAGGATGGGTTATGATTTGTTGAGTCGAAATCAACTGTCTTGCTTTAGACTAACTTTCTTATTCTGCCCACTCAAGCCCCCCCTGTGTTCACTCGTAGATTAGGCCAAGAGTTAGCAGGAGGATAATGATGGATGTTCAGGTTAGGGTGGTAGTTGGGTATTTTAGTTGGATGGCTCACGGTAGTGGTAGTAGTAGGGCAATCTCTAGGTCGAATAGGAGGAATAGAATGGCTACTGAGGAAGAATCGGATGGAGAATGGGAGTCGAGCAGATCCTAGTGGGTCGAATCCACATTCGTAGGGGGAGAGTTTTTCTGAGTCGGGGTTTATCTGGGTAACTCAGAAGTTTAGTGAGGTTAGGGCTATAGTGAGGGTGAGGGTTGTAGTAAGTATAAATGTGATTATGTTTATTGCTCTTCTCTGGGGCTTTGCCAGATTCTATAGATTGGAAGTCTATTGTAATGGTTATACTAGGAGAGCAGGATCCTCATCAGTAGATGGTTATGTAGAGGAATAGTCAGATAACGTCTACGAAGTGTCAGTATCAGGCTGCTGCCTCGAATCCGAAGTGGTGGTTGGGTGTAAAGTGGAATTTGGTTAGTCGTAGGAGACATACTAGTAGAAAGGAGGATCCAATGATGACGTGGAGTCCGTGGAATCCTGTTGCTACGAAGAAGGTGGAGCCATATACTCCATCGGCGATTGAGAATGGTGCCTCGTAGTATTCTGTTGCTTGTAGGGCGGTGAAGTATAGGCCTAGTAGGACAGTAAGTGTTAGTGCTTGGATTGCTTGCTTTTGGTCTCCCTCCGTGATGCTGTGGTGTGCTCAGGTTACGGTGACGCCTGAGGCTAGTAGGATGGCTGTGTTGAGGAGGGGGACTTCTAAGGGGTTTAGGGGTGTGACTCCGGTGGGAGGTCATTGGCTGCCTAGCTCTGGGGTGGGCGCTAGGCTGGAGTGGAAGAAGGCTCAGAAGAAGCCTAGGAAGAAGAATACCTCTGATGTGATGAATAGAATTATTCCGTACCGTAGGCCTTTTTGGACGGTTAGTGTGTGGTGGCCTTGGAATGTGCTTTCTCGTACAATGTCTCGTCATCATTGGATTATAACTATGATGATTGATATTAGTCCTAGGATTAGCAGCTGTGATGAGTTATAGTGGAATCATATGATTAGCCCTGATGTGGTAAGTAGGGCGGCGGTTGCTCCGAAGATGGGTCATGGGCTGGGGTCTACTATATGGTATGAGTGCGCTTGGTGGGCCATTAGATGTTTTCTTGTAGGTAAAGGCTTAGTAGGAGGACGAAGACGTAGGCTTGGATTATGGCAACTGCTACTTCTAGGATTGTTAGTAGGAGAAGGATAGTGGCTGTAAGGAGGGATACTGTTGGTATAATGGGGAGGAGGGTGATGGTGGCTGTTGAGATTAGTTGGATGAGTAGGTGCCCTGCGGTGAGGTTTGCTGTAAGGCGCACTCCTAGGGCTAGTGGGCGGATGAAGAGGCTAATAGTTTCGATTATAATTAGCGCTGGGATTAGAGGGGTGGGTGTGCCTTCTGGTAAGAGATGCCCTAGGGAGGTTGTGGGTTGATTTCGTAGGCCTGTAAGTAGTGTGGCAAGTCAGAGTGGGAGGGCAAGGGCTATGTTTATTGATAGTTGGGTGGTTGGGGTGAATGTGTATGGTAGTAGGCCTAGGAGGTTGACTAGTAGTAATAGTATTATTAGTGATGTGAGAATAAGTGCCCACTTATGGCCTGGTTTGTTTAGTGGGGTTATGAGTTGTTTGGTGACTGTGCTGATAAGCCATAGTTGTAGGGTGGAGAGGCGGTTGGTGATTCATCGGTTTTTGGGTGTGGGGAGAAGTAGGGTGGGGAGTAGTATAGATAGGAGGATTAGTGGGATTCCAAGGAGGTATGGGCTTGAGAACTGGTCGAAGAAGGTTAGGATCATGGTCAGGTTCAGGGGCTGTTTTTGGTAGTTATGGGCGTTTTGTTAGTAGGGGGGTTTGTAGGTGTGAATGCTAAGATTTTGGGTTGGATGATTAGTGAAAATGTTAATCATGATAGGATTATGATGAAGAGCCATGGGTTTGGGTTAAGCTGTGGCATACCATTAAGGAGGGAGCTATCCCTCTTTGTCTAGCTTAAAAGGCTAGTGCTGGTGCATAGCTTCTTAATGATTAGGATGTTAGTGTTGAGGATCAGGTTTCGAAGTGAGTGAGGGGGGTGGATTCAATTACAATGGGTATGAAGCTGTGATTAGCCCCACAGATTTCTGAGCATTGGCCGTAGAAGATTCCTGGTCGAGTAGTGGTGAATGCCGTTTGGTTAAGTCGCCCTGGGATGGCGTCGGTTTTTACTCCTAGGGTGGGGACTGCTCATGAGTGAAGTACGTCGTCGGCGGTAACGATAATGCGGATTGGAGATTCTATCGGGATAACAACGCGGTGGTCGACTTCTAGGAGTCGAAAGTGTCCAGATGGGAGCTCTGCTGTGGGGATTATATAGGAGTCGAATGAGAGGTCTTTGAAGTCTGTGTACTCATATGATCAGTACCATTGGTGTCCAATAGCTTTTAGGGTTAGGTCTGGTTCGTCGATTTCGTCTATTATATAAAGGATTTGTAGGGATGGTAGGGCGAGTAGGATGAGGACGATGGCTGGAAGGATTGTTCAAATTAATTCAACTTCTTGGGCGTCAACGGTATTTGAGGATAGTTTTTCTATTAGTATGAGTGTTAGGAGGTAAAGGACTAGGCTGCAGATTATTAGGGCAACCATAAGGGCATGGTCGTGGAATTCGACTAGTTCTTCTATGATTGGGGATGAGGCGTCTTGGAATCCTAGTTGTGAGTGGTTAGCCATGTAGAGATGTACAGGGTTTTCACCTGTAGTTTGGCTTTGACAGGGCCATGTAATTGGTTTACTAACATCTCATTTGAGAAAGAAGCATAGGTGGTTTAGTATGCGGCTGGCTTGAAACCAGTGTACGAGGGTTCGATTCCTTCCTTTCTTGTACTTGGACGAAGGCGGGTTCTTCGAAGGTGTGGTATGGAGGTGGGCAGCCATGGATTCATTCGATGTTTGTGGAGGTTAATTCTGGCTGTGAGACTTTTCGTTTGGAGGCGAAGGCCTCTCAGATGATAAATGTTAGTATGATTACAGCTGTTATAGAGATTAGTGATCCAATGGATGACAGGGTATTTCATAGTGTGTAGGCGTCTGGGTAGTCAGAGTATCGTCGTGGTATGCCCGCTAGTCCTAGGAAGTGCTGGGGGAAGAAGGTTAGGTTTACGCCTGTAAATATAACCCCAAAGTGAGCTTTGGCCCATGTTTGATTTAGGGTGTATCCGGTGAATAGGGGGAATCAGTGGGTGAATCCTGCTAGGATGGCAAAGACTGCGCCTATTGAGAGGACATAGTGGAAGTGTGCTACTACGTAGTATGTGTCGTGCAGGGCAATGTCTAGTGAGGAGTTTGCTAGGACGATTCCTGTGAGGCCTCCAATGGTAAAGAGGAAAATAAATCCGAGGGCTCATAGTATGGGGGGGTCTCATTTGATGGCTCCTCCATGTAGCGTAGCTAATCAGCTGAAGACTTTGATTCCTGTTGGGATGGCGATAATTATAGTGGCAGATGTGAAGTATGCTCGTGTGTCTACGTCTATTCCCACTGTAAATATATGGTGAGCTCATACGATAAATCCTAGGAATCCAATTGATAGTATGGCTCATACTATTCCTATGTAGCCGAATGGCTCTTTTTTACCTGCATAGTAGGCTACTACATGGGAGATAATTCCAAATCCTGGGAGAATTAGGATGTATACTTCTGGGTGCCCAAAGAATCAGAAGAGGTGTTGGTATAGGATTGGGTCTCCCCCTCCTGCAGGGTCGAAGAAGGTGGTGTTTAGGTTGCGGTCTGTGAGAAGCATGGTAATGCCAGCAGCTAGGACTGGTAGGGATAGTAGGAGGAGTACAGCCGTAATTAGTACGGACCATACGAATAGTGGAGTTTGGTATTGTGATAGGGCGGGGGGTTTTATGTTGATGGCGGTAGTGATGAAGTTGATTGCCCCAAGGATGGATGATACGCCTGCTAGGTGGAGGGAGAAGATGGCTAGGTCTACTGAGGCTCCAGCATGGGCTAGGTTTCCTGCTAGGGGAGGATAGACTGTTCATCCTGTGCCTGCTCCTGCCTCTACTGTGGATGAGGCTAGTAGGAGGAGGAAGGATGGGGGGAGTAGTCAGAAACTTATGTTGTTTATGCGTGGAAATGCTATGTCGGGGGCGCCAATTATGAGGGGAACCAATCAGTTCCCAAATCCTCCAATTATGATTGGTATTACTATGAAGAAGATTATTACGAAGGCATGGGCGGTGACGATTACATTGTAAATTTGATCATCTCCTAGTAAGGTTCCGGGTTGACCAAGCTCTGCGCGGATGAGTAGGCTTAGGGCGGTACCAATTATGCCAGCTCATGCGCCGAAGATCAGATAAAGGGTGCCAATGTCTTTGTGGTTGGTTGAGAATAGTCATCGATTAAGGGTCACAGGTAATGTGGTAAGATGGCTGAGTGTTTAAGCGTTAGGCTGTAGTCCTTTTTACAGAGGTTTGATTCCTCTTCTTATCGGCCCTGTAGTGAAGTTCATGTTGAGTTGCAAGCTCATTGATATGCGCTTAAAGTGCATCGGGGCCTTTTAGGCAGAGGTCCGTTGGTTTAGGGCACCTAGCTGTTAACTAGGGTTGATCGTGGGGTCGAAGCCCACCTGCCTAGGAGATCCTAGCTTAATAAAAGCATCTGGGTTGCATTCAGAGGATGCAGGTTAATGTCCTGCGGATTTTGGCAGAAACTAAGAGAGTTTAACTCTTGTTTAAGGCTTTGAAGGCCTTTGGTTTGATATTATCCTAAGTTTCTTAGATGGTGGCGAGGATTATAGGGGAGAGTGGTAGGAGTGAGATGGATAATGATGTGAGTGTAGGGATTAGGATGTTGGTTGGTTTTTTAGTAGATCATAGTTTTATTTTGTTTGATGGGTTGGGGGGGAGTGTGATTGTTGAGCAGTATGCTAGGCGTAGGTAGAAGAAGAGGCCTAGGAGTGAGAGTATGGAGATTGTTGTGGCTGCTGTGGTTATCTCTTGCTTGATAAGCTCTTGGATGATGGATCATTTGGGCAGGAAGCCTGTTAGTGGGGGTAGGCCTGCTAGCGATAGGAGTGTTAGTATGAGGGTTGTATTTAGTGTGGGGGTTTTGGTTCATGAGGTTATTAGTGTTGGTAGTTTTAGGGTGTTGGTTGTGCTTATGGTTAGGAAGATAGAGGCTGTTATAAGGATGTAGGTATAGAAGGCTAGCAGGGTTAGCTTTGGGTTGTAGATAATGATAATAGTTATTCAACCTATGTGAGAGATGGATGAGAAGGCTAAGATTTTTCGGGTTTGTGTTTGGTTAAGTCCTGTTCAGCCACCTAGGGCAATGGATAGGATGGATAGGGTGATTAATAGTGTGGGGTTTAATGAGTGTGATGAGAGTAGGAGAATGGAGATTGGTGGGAGTTTTATTATTGTTGATAGAAGTAGAGCTGTGATAAGGGATGATCCTTGGAGGACTTCTGGGAATCAAAAGTGGAAGGGGGCCAGGCCTAGTTTGATGGCAATTGCAGTGGTTAGGAGGTTGCATGATGGGGGGTAGGTGAGTTGGGTGATGTCTCATTGTCCAGTAGACCAGGCATTGGTTATGCTTGAGAAGAGTACTAGTGCGGAGGCAGCCGCTTGTACTAGGAAGTATTTGGTTGTTGCTTCGATAGCTCGTGGGTGGTGGGACTTTGAGATTAATGGGATGATAGCTAGGGTATTAATTTCTAGCCCAGCTCAGGCTATTATTCAGTGGTTGCTTGTGATTGTGATTGTTGTCCCTAGAAGTAGGCTTATGGTTGATATAAGTTTTGTGGCAGGGCTCATTAGTAGGGGAAGGGGTTGAACCATCATTTTCGGGGTATGGGCCCGATAGCTTTGTTAGCTGACCTTACTAGGAAATAATATAAGGGAAGTATGGAGGATTTTGATTCCTTCTGTGTAGGTTCGATTCCTGCTTTTCTAAGTTTAGGAAATGAGAGGGTTGGTGTACCTCTATGTTCACTTTATCACAGTGACCCTTACGTTCGGGCACATTTCCTTAGGTAAGGAGGTAGGCCCGCGTAAGAGATTGGCATGCTGGTGTGTCAGAGGTGTAAGGATAGTGTTAGTGGGAGGAAGTTTTTTCATAGGAGGTGTATGAGTTGGTCATATCGGAATCGTGGGTATGAGGCTCGGACTCATAGGAAGCTTGAGGAGAGGAGTAGGGTTTTTGTGGCTAAGGTGAGGGGGAATAGTTCTGAGGGTAGGTTGAGTATGCTGGGGTTTAGGAATAGGAGGGTGGTTAGTGTGTTTATTAGTATGATGTTCGCGTACTCGGCTAGGAAGAATAGGGCAAATGGCCCTGCAGAGTATTCTACATTGAAGCCTGATACTAGTTCGGATTCTCCCTCTGTAAGGTCGAATGGTGAGCGGTTTGTTTCGGCTAGTGTTGAGATGTACCATATTATTGCAAGGGGCCATGAAGAGAATATAAGGTATAGGGGCTCTTGTGATGTGGCGAGGGTAGTTATGGTGTAGTTTCCGGTTAGCATAACTATGGATAGGAGGATGATAGCTAGTGTTACCTCGTAGGAGATGGTTTGTGAAACTGCCCGTAGTGCACCGATTAGGGCGTATTTTGAGTTGGATGCTCATCCTGATCATAGGGTTGAGTAGACTGCTAGGCTAGATATTGCTAGGAGGAATAGGAGGCCTAGGTTTAGGTCTACGAGGGGGAATGGTAGGGGGAGGGGGATTCAGATTGTCAGTGCGAGGAGGAGGGCGAGTATTGGGGTTGTGATGAACAGGAGTGGCGAGGATGTGGAGGGGCGGATGGGCTCTTTGATAAATAGTTTAACCCCATCGGCAACGGGCTGTAGTAGCCCGAACGGGCCGATGATGTTTGGCCCTTTTCGGGATTGTATGTAGCTTAGGATTTTTCGTTCAACTAGGGTGAGGAATGCTACGGCAATTAGAATGGGGATTATGTAGGTTAGTGTTATGATGGGGTAGGTTGGGGGGATGTTTGGTCATATCATGGGGAAGCTAGAGAGAGGATTTGAACCTCTGATTAAAGGGTTTAAGTCTTTTGCATTTGCCGGGTTTTGCTACACTAGCAACCATTTTCTGGGGGGGGGCAAAGTGTGGCCCTTTGGTGATTTAGTTGTGGGCATCACTTAAGGGGAGGGCGTGCTAGGGGTATTGGCCCTATCTTTCCGGTCCTTTCGTACTAGGAAGGATTGGTCATAGATAGAAACCGACCTGGATTGCTCCGGTCTGAACTCAGATCACGTAGGACTGTTAATCGTTGAACAAACGAACCCTTAGTAGCGGTTGCACCACTAGGATGTCCTGATCCAACATCGAGGTCGTAAACCTCCTCGTCGATATGGGCTCTTGGGGGAGATTGCGCTGTTATCCCTGGGGTAGCTTGGTCCATTGATCAATTTTATTGGGTCTGGGTACTGTTAGTACGTTGAGGGGTTGCTCTTGGTTAAGGGGTTTGGCCTTGTTTTTGGAGGGTTTGTTTTTCTCCAGGGTCGCCCCAACCTAAAAATGTTAGCCAGCATTTTGGGTGGTGGGCCTGGTGGGTTTGTGAGGTGGTGTAGAGTGGCTATTGATTTTTAAGTTCCACAGGGTCTTCTTGTCTTATGTATTTATCCCTGCTTTTGCACAGGGAGATCAGTTTCACTGATTGTCTGCAGGAGACAGCTAAGACCTCGTTTGGCCGTTCATACAAGTCTCGATTTATGGGACAATTGATTGCGCTACCTTTGCACGGTTAGGATACCGCGGCCGTTGAACGTAATGTCACTGGGCAGGCATCACCTTCAATACTTGTTTGGCTGAAGGCTATGTTTTTGGTAAACAGTCGGGCCTTGGGTTTGCCGAGTTCCTTTTGCAGAGTTTGATCGTCCTAGTGTGCGCTCCTGGGTTGGGTTGACAGGGTGTATACAATATTTGGTCTAGGGGGTGGTATTGTGGTTGTGCTGTTAGTGGTGTATGGGCTAGCGCTTAAGGGGATGTGGTATCCTGGTTACTCGTTCTAGCATTAGTTCATCTATTGTTATAGATTGGCCTGTTAGGGGTGTAGGGATTCGTGTTGTTATTGGATTTTTGGTTTGGAGCTTTGACGCACTCTTGGGTGGTGGCTGCTTTAAGGCCTACAGGTGGGGGGGGGGGTGTGTCTTATCCGCTGGTGGAGGTTGTGTTCTTTGTTAAAGGAGCTGTACCTCCTTTAAGTAACTCCTAGTCCGTTACATGGGAATTTAGGTTGTTTGGTTTGGGTGGAAGGGGCTAGGGGAGAACTTAGATTCGTTTTACAGGCAACCAGCTATCACCCAGCTCGTGTTGGCTTTTCACCTCTACTAACAAGTCTTCCCACTCTTTTGCAACAGAGATGGGTTGGCTCAGGGTAGCTGCTTGTAAGTAGCTCGCTTGGGTTTCGGGGTGGCAGGCTTAAGGTCTCTTTGTCTGATCGTTCTTGCTAGATCATGATGCAAAAGGTACAAGGGTTTATCTTTGCTATTTGGTGCTTGGGTTGTCATTGCTATTTCATCTTTCCCTTGCGGTACTTCTATCTATGGCGTCCGGAGGTTGCACTTTTCTATCGCCTATACTAGGTTAGGGGTAATGTTTTAGTTAGTGGGGCTAGTGGGTTTTTGATTGTGGTGGTTGGAGCTAGAATGGGCCTATCAAGGCGATCTGGTGGGTGGCAGATATCTTTCAGGTGTAAGCTGAATGCTTTGTGTTGTAGCTACGCCTTGAGTATGCTAAGTACACCTTCCGGTACACTTACCTTGTTACGACTTACCTCATCTTTAGCTGTGTTGTTGTATTAGTTAGTGGTTTTGGGGGGCTTATGATGAGGGTGACGGGCGGTGTGTACGTGCCCTAGGACCGGCTTAAGGAGAGCATGATTATCTCTCTTTACTGCTAAATCCGCCTTCTAGGGGTAAGTTTCAGACCTCTTTTCGTGGGGTGTCCTATTTTAGGAAATGTAGCCCATTTCTTCCACTTCGTGGGCTATACCTTGACCTGTCTTGTTAGCGGGGGCGGGCTATTGGGCTCGCTGCTGTGCTTTCATGAAGGCGGGCTGTGACGGCGGTATGTAGGCTGTTTTGGCAAGAAGTGGTCGGGTGTATCGTGGATTATCGATTATAGAACAGGCTCCTCTAGGTGGGTTTAGGGCACCGCCAAGTCCTTAGAGTTTTAAGCGTTTGTGCTCGTAGTTCTCGGGCGGATGTTTTATGTGTTGGAAACATCGGGATTTAGGGCCAGGCATAGTGGGGTATCTAATCCCAGTTTGTGCCCTGGCTTTCGTGGGGTTGGATGAGTCTTGGCGATTAAGATTGTTTTGGTTGGGTTTCAGGGTACCTTGGGCTTATGACAGCTTGGGTGGTGGTTTAATCTTAATTGGCTAATGATATTCTGGGGCCACCCTTTACGCCGTGTGCGGTTAATTTGGGCCTCTTGTATGACCGCGGTGGCTGGCACAAGATTTACCGGCCCATGGTTGCTCTGGCTAAGTCAGGCTTGCGCCTATTGCTTAATGTTGACTACTGCTGAGTACCCGTGAGGGTGTGGCAAGGCGAGGCGTCTTGGGCTACGGTTTAGGTGGTGTGCCTGATGCCTGCTCCTTTCGTCTTGGTAAGATGTTTGGGGCGTTTGCACTGGGGTGCGGATACTTGCATGTATGTATCGAGCAATAATTAACGGTAAGGTTGGGACTAAGTCTTTTGTCTCTGGGGTGGTGTTCCATCTTGGCATCTTCAGTGCCATGCTTTGATTTAAGCTACAGGGAC